TTTAGTCATTTATTTACAAAACGGTGACTCACAGCATTTACAATTTCTCAGATTTTAATTTTTTATTTATTTAAATAAAAATCTGTTAAATTACAGCATTTTCTTAATTATATTTTATAAAATACTTAATAATAATTAAATTTACCTTTTAAGGTAAATTTATTAATATATAATATATATATACATATTAAAATATTATATATAATAATGCCTTCTTTCTTTATAGAAAGAAAGAAGGCAATTAATATTAAATATATATTTATTATTATATATAAAATATTATTTAATAATAATTAAATTTACCTTTTAAGGTAAATTTATTAATATATAATATATATATACATATTAAAATATTATATATAATAATGCCTTCTTTCTTTATAGAAAGAAAGAAGGCAATTAATATTAAATATATATTTATTATTATATATAAAATATTATTTAATAATAATTAAATTTACCTTTTAAGGTAAATTTATTAATATATAATATATATATACATATTAAAATATTATATATAATAATGCCTTCTTTCTTTATAGAAAGAAAGAAGGCAATTAATATTAAATATATATTTATTATTATATATAAAATATTATTTAATAATAATTAAATTTACCTTTTAAGGTAAATTTATTAATATATAATATAATTATTATAAAATTAAAAATTATATTATAATATGATTTAATTTAATATAATGCCTTCTTTCTTGTCAGAAAAAAAAAGAAAGAAGGCTAAAATTAACATACCTAATTTATTATTAAAGTTAAATTTTAATTTAAATAAATATTAGTTTAAAATAATAATTTAATTTTTATTTATAATAAATATTAATATGATATTGTGATTAATCAACAAAATAAATAATTAACTTAAATTACTTCTATATCATATTGTTTATTATTAACTCTTCTTGATTAATCACTATACATACAAATAGTTAGAAATGCTGTACTAGTTTTTTTTTCTATTAATTGTTTGCGAAAAATAAAATATTTAGAAAATTTTATTTATTCATTTATATTTATGGAAATTTATTTTTAAATTTTAAAAATTATTTTTAATATAATAACATTGATATTAACCCCAATTAATATCCTAATTAGACGTTATTATATTATTTTTACATTAACCCCAATTAGTGTAATATAATTCTTATAAAAGATTATTTTTAATATAATAACATTGATATTAACCCCAATTAATATCCTAATTAGACGTTATTATATTATTTTTACATTAATCCCAATTAGTGTTTAATTTTGAACGTTTATATAAATTTGTCAAGCATAGTGTTTAAAGGTCTTTAAAATCTATTTAAACATGACTTTTAGGGAGGAATTTGTACTAATGCTGTTGTTTATTAAAAAGTTTTGTAAAGTTTGATTCTTGCTTTTTTGTTAATTTTTATTTTAAATTATATGTATATATTAATATTTAATTATTATTTTTCAGTAATTAATTTTATCTTACAAATTTATATTTTTTTAGTAATTATAATTAGGATAGATTAATTTTGTGCCAGCATTCGCGGTTACACAACTTATTCAAGTTAATTTTTTAGGTAAACATTTATTTTTATTATTAAATTTAAATTATTATATTTAGGTGGAATTTATATTTTATAATTATTCTTTTCATTTTATTATTGTGAAATTTAAATTTTAAACTAGGATTAGATACCCTATTATTTTTTATATAAAATTTTTTCCTGAATATTAATAGTTATGTTCTTTAAACTCAAAGAATTTGGCGGTAATTTATCTTTTTAGAGGAACCTGATTTTTAATTGATAAACCACGATAGGACCAACTTTAAAATTTTACTTGTATACCTCTATATATGGAAAATCTTAATAGAGTTATAATTTTCTTTTTTTATGTAAATTAATATTAGGTCAAGGTGCAGTTTTATTAAAGTTAAATTGGGTTACTAAAAATTTTAATTTTTAATTTTATAATTAATTTTATTTTTTGTTGTATTAGGATTTAATAGTAATTTTAATTAATTAGTTGTTTTGAATTTAGCCCTAAATTATGTACATATCGCCCGTCACTCTCAATAATATGGGATAAGTCGTAACAAAGTAGTTGTACCGGAAGGTGTGGCTAGTAAGTTAATACAGAATATAGCTTATTTATAAAGTTAATTATTTACATTAATTAGAAAATTTTATTATTTTTTCTGATTATAAAATGTTAATTGTTTTTTTTATATATATATATTTCTTATTTATATTTTTTTAGTATTTTTTATAATAAATTTGTTTAATTTAAAACTGTAAAGGTTAATATTTTATATTTTAGTAATATTTATAGTACCTTTTGTATCAGGGTAATTTAATTGTAAAATTTATATATTTTTTTCTCGAATTGGAAATATTTAGTTTTATTGTGTTTTATTTGTTGTATAAAATTTATTAAATTAAATCTGGTAATTAAAAGTTAATCGTTTTTCATTATATCTGGTTAATCAGGATTTAATTTAATTATAGATTGATTACTTTTAATTAAATTTTATTTTTATTTAATCTTATATAATACTGGATAATCTGTATTTTATATTAAAATCTTATTTAAATTCAATTTTAATTTTTTTATAATCTTATATTTAGTTCGTAATAGATTAATTTGTTTAAATTAATATTTTTTTATATTTAATTTTTTACTGATTTTTTAAAATTAATTTTTTATTTTTTTTTATAATGAATTAATTAGTATAATTTTTAATTTAATTATATGAACTCGACAATTTTAATTTTCAACTGTTTATCAAAAACATTTTTTTTAGTTTATATTAAAGGTAATTTCTGCCCAATGATTAAATTTAAATGGCTGCAGTATTTTGACTGTACAAAGGTAGCATAATAATTAGTCCCTTAATTGGGGACTGGAATGAATGAAAAAATGAGATATTAGTTTTATTTGATTAACTATTAAAACTTAATTTTTAAGTTAAAAAGCTTAATTTTTTTATAGGGACGATAAGACCCTATAGAACTTTATAATTATATTATTAAATTTTAGTTATTTATTACATTTAATTGTTTAATTGGGGTGATTAATAAATTTATTTTACTTTATTTTTTTTTATCATTAATATATGATACTAATGTTCCTTTTTTTTGATTATAAGTTTAAGTTACCTTAGGGATAACAGCGTAATTTTAATGGGGAGTTCATATCTATATTAAAGTTTGCGACCTCGATGTTGAATTAAGAAAAGATTAAGGGGTAGGTTCTTTATAATCTAAGTCTGTTCGACTTTTAAATTCTTACATGATTTGAGTTCAAACCGGTGTAAGCCAGGTTGGTTTCTATCTTATAAATTAAAATTAATTTAGTACGAAAGGACCAGTTAATTCAATTCTATATTGTAAAGTTAATTTGGCAGATTAGTGTATTAAATTTAGAATTTAAATATGTAATTAATTTTACATTTAACAATTTTTTTGTTAACATCTTTTTTATTGATTATTATGGTTTTAATTTCTGTAGGTTTTTTTACTTTAGTGGAGCGTAGGGTTTTAAGATATATACAAATTCGTAAAGGTCCTAATAAAGTTGGTTATATAGGTTTATTACAGCCTTTTAGAGATGGTATGAAGCTTTTTATAAGGGAACAAATTTTTCCTTTAAACTCTAATTATTTATTTTATTTTATATGTCCTTTTTTAAGTTTAATTCAATCTATATTTATTTGAATTATTTTTCCTTATTATATTAATTGTGTAAATTTTAATTATGGTTTTTTAATATTTTTATGTATTTCTAGTGTAGGTGTTTATTTTATTATGCTTTGTGGATGATCCTCAAATAGTATTTATTCTATATTAGGTTGTATTCGAAGATTATCACAAACTATTTCTTATGAGGTTTCTTTGTCTACTTTTATATTAAGATATTTTTTATTAATTGAGAGATATAACTTATTAAATTTATATGTTTTTCAACTTAATTGTTGATTTATGTTTTTTTCTATTCCTTTATTTTTTTGTTGACTTTCTTGTTGTATAGCTGAAACTAATCGTTCACCATTTGATTTTTCTGAAGGTGAAAGAGAATTAGTTTCTGGGTTCAATGTTGAATATGGGGGTGGGTTTTTTTCTGTTCTTTTTATTGCTGAATATTCAAGTATTATTTTTATTTCCTTACTTACTTGTATGATATTTTTAGGTGGTGATTATATATCTTTTATTTTTTTTTTAAAGTTAATTTTTATATGTTTTTTATTTATTTGGGTTCGTTGTTCTTTTCCTCGTTATCGTTATGACAAGCTTATATATTTAGCTTGAAAAAGTTATTTACCATTGTCTTTAAACTATTTATTTATATTTATATTTATTAAGTTAATTGTATTTTATCATTATTTTTTGTTAAGTTATTAAATTTATTCTATCTTATATTTTCAAAATATATGCTTTTGTTAAGCTAAATAACTATTCAATTATTTTATCTCAAATTTTTGTTAGAAAAGGGTCTACAATAAAATATATAAAATATATAATTGTTAAGATTAAACCTGTTTCTGTAAATGGTGATTCTACTGGTTTTGAACCAATTCATGTTAATATTATTGTAGTATTAGTGAATATTCAGAAATTAATTTGACTTACTGGATAAAATGTTAATCTTTTAAATTTTATTTTTATTGATATTGGTATAACAATTAAAATTAAAATTGAAATAAACAATGCTATAACACCACCTAGTTTATTAGGGACTGAACGTAAAATTGCGTATGCAAATAGAAAGTATCATTCAGGTTGGATATGCACTGGTGTTGATATAGGATTTGCTGGAGTAAAGTTGTCAGGGTCTGCTAATATATATGGTTCTGATAAGTTTATTGTAATTAAAATTGTTAAAACAAATGCAAATCCTATAATGTCTTTAATTGAAAAATAAGGGTGGAAAGGAATTTTGTCTATATTAGAATTTAAACCAATTGGGTTTCTTGAACCTTTTTGATGTAAAAATATTAAGTGAATTATTGTTAATATTGTGATTATAAATGGTAATATAAAATGTAATCTAAAGAATCGTGATAGTGTAGCGTTGTCTACTGCGAAGCCTCCCCAAATTCATTTTACTAATATTGATCCAATATATGGAATTGCTGATAGTAAATTAGTAATAACTGTTGCCCCTCAAAATGATATTTGTCCTCATGGTAATACATATCCTAAAAATGCTGTTGCTATTGTTATTAATATTAATGAAATACCAATTATTCATGTTTTATATAATTTGTATGAACCATAATATATTCCTCGTCCAGTGTGTAAATACAATGCAATAAAAAATATTGATGCTCCATTAGAGTGTATTGTTCGTATTAGTCATCCGTAATTAACATCTCGTGTGATGTGGTTTACTCTGTTAAATGCTATTTCAATATTAGCTGTATAATGTATTGATAAAATAACACCTGAAATTAATTGAGTTAAAAGACATAATCCTAAGATTGATCCAAAATTTCATCATGATGACAAATTAATAGGAGCTGGTAAGTCAATAATTGCATTATTTATTAACTTAAATATTGGGTTAATTTTTCGTAATGGTTTATTCATATGTTTTTATCCGTAGTGGACCTTTATGGTGTATAACAATTTTTGAAATTGAAATTATTGTTAATAATAAAAATAAAACTAAAAATAATGTTATTATTAATGATTTTGTATTATAAAGTTTTATTATTGATATTATTTCTTGATTTTCTATTTTGGTTATATATTCATTTTCTATAATTTGGGTTTCTATTATTATATCTTCCATATAAATTATAATTAATATAACTAATATAGTAATATTAAGATTTATCTTAAATTTTTCGTTAGATGCAATTCTACTTATATATATAAATAAAATTATTATACCTCCAATTATTATTATAAATGTAATTATACAAAATCATGCTGTTATTAATATGTTATTTATTAGAATGGTAGTTAGAATTGTTTGTATAAGTAATACTGTTCCTATAGATAATGGGGTTTTTATTATGGGTAATATAATTGATATTAAAATTATTATTTTTAATAATATAAATTTGATTTCAGTAAATAGTTTATTATAAAATATAGGTTTTGGGGATTTATGTAATGTTCATCATTTTACTGATGTATTAAAGAGTTATTCTAACTTTAATTTACAAAATTAATATTTTTATTTAAACTATTAAAACAAATGAGGTTTTTTTTTTTTTTTTTTTTTTTTTTTGGTATTTTTTCTCTGATTTATATTCGTAAGCATATCCTATTATGTCTTCTTAGATTGGAATTTGTAGTTCTTTCTTTATTAGTTACTATTTTTTATAATTGCTTTTATTCTTTTTCTTTTTTTTATATTTATGTTTTTTTTATAAGACTTTACGTTTGTGAAGGAGTTTTAGGTTTATCAATTTTAGTTAATATGATTCGTTTCCATGGTAATGATTATTTAAGTTCAGTTTATTTATGATAGCTTATATTTTTTCTATATTTTTTGTGATTCCATTATTTTTTGTTAGAAGCTATATTCTTCAATATTTTTTTTTGTTTTGTTGTTTATATTTTATTTTTATGTATGTATGTGATTTTTATTGTAATTTAAGTTATATATTTGGTTTTGATTTAATTTCTTTTGGGTTGATTTTGTTAAGTTTTTTTATTATTAGACTTATAATTTTATGCAGATTAAATGTTTGTTTAAGATTTAATGGTTTTTTTTTTTTATTAATTAATTATTTGCTTTTATTTATTATTAATATCTTTTTTTGTTGTTTAAACTTATTTTATTTTTACTTGTTTTTTGAGTTTAGTCTTATTCCTTTGGTTTTTTTAATTGTTGGTTGAGGTTACCAACCTGAACGTTTACTATCTAGATTATACTTATTTTTTTACACTTTATTTGGTTCTCTTCCACTTTTATTTATAATTATTTATTTATATTTTAATGTTAATACCTTATTTTTTGATCTTTTGTTTTTCTTTAATTTTGGATTACTTACTCATTTTTTTTTTATTTTTGGTTTTTTTATTAAACTTCCCATATTTATTGTTCATTTTTGGTTACCTAGGGCTCATGTTCAAGCACCTGTTTCCGGTTCTATAATTTTAGCTGGTGTTTTATTAAAGATTGGTGGTTATGGATTAATTCGTGTTTTTTTCATAATAGAAGTTAGAATATTTAATTATGGTTATGTTTGATATTCTTTTTCTATTTATGGTTCCTTATTAGTTGGTTTAGTTTGTTTCTTTCAAGGTGATTTAAAGTGTTTAATTGCTTATTCCTCTGTCTCTCATATGGGTTTATGTTTATTGGGGTTTTTAAGAATAAGAAGTTGAGGAATTTTGGGTTCTTATTTTCTTATACTTTCTCATGGTATTTGTTCTTCGTGTTTGTTTATGATTTCAAATTTTTACTATGAACGTTTACATAGTCGTAGATTTTTTATTAATAAGGGTTTAATTAGCTTCATGCCTAGCTTAACCCCTTTTTGGTTAATTATATGTTGTTTTAATATAGGGTGTCCTCCTAGTTTGAATTTTTTAAGAGAAATTATGATTTTAAATTCTATAATAATGTATTATAATTTTTCTTTTTATTATTTTATTTTAATTTCTTTTTTTTGTTCTTGTTTTAGTTTTTTTTTGTTTTCTTATGTTCATCATGGCTTATATCATAATTCTTATAGATTTTCAATGGTTAATGTACGTGAATACTTATTAATAATTAATCATTTAATTCCTTTATTTTTTATTTTATTTTTTGTTAAGATATTTATTTAATTTAAGTAGTTTATTAAAAATATAGAATTGTGGATTCTAAGAGGCTTTTAGTCTTAAGTTTTGTTTATGTTAAATTTATATTTAATTTGGTTTTTTTTTTTATTATTATTTTCTTTAATTATATTTTACTTTGGTTTATATTATTTATATATAGATATAAGTTTTTTTTTTGAATGAGAACTTATTAGTTTAAATTCTATTAGATTATGTTATGTTTTGTTTTTTGATTGAATATCATTAATTTTTTTATTTGTTGTTACTTTTATTTCTTGTATGGTTATTTTATATAGATCTATTTACATGGGAATTAGTTCCTATTCTTCTATTCGTTTTTTATATTTGGTTTTATTATTTATTATGAGTATAATATTAATAGTTATTAGACCTAATTTAATTAGTATTCTTTTAGGTTGAGATGGATTAGGGGTTGTTTCTTATTGTTTAGTAATTTATTATCAGTCTAATTCTAGTTATACTTCAGGTATACTTACTTGTTTAACTAATCGTTTAGGGGATATTGGTTTATTAATTATGATTTGTTGATTATTTAGATATGGGGGTTGACATTTTATTTTTTATTCTTCTTTTTATAGCTCTTATATTTTTTATATTATTGTTATTTCTTCTTTTACTAAAAGAGCTCAAGTTCCTTTTTCTTGTTGGCTTCCTGCTGCTATAGCAGCTCCTACCCCTGTTTCTGCTTTGGTTCATTCTTCCACTTTAGTAACTGCTGGTATTTATTTGTTAATTCGTTTTTACAATTTAAATTATTTTTTTAATATTTTTTTTCTTATATTAAGACTTTTAACTATATTATTTTCATCTTTTTGTGCTAATTATGAATTTGATTTAAAGAAAATTATTGCTTTATCAACCTTAAGACAGCTTGGTTTAATAATGAGTTCATTGTTTTTAGGTTTAGTTGATTATTCTTATTTTCATATAATTAGCCATGCAATATTTAAGTCTTTATTGTTTTTGTGTGCTGGTATTTATATTTTTTATATAAATGATAACCAAGATATTCGTTTTATGGGTTCTGTTTGTATAATATTACCTTATACTAGATCTTGTTTTAATATTTCTAATTTAGCTTTATGTGGTATTCCTTTTCTTTCTGGATTTTATTCTAAGGATTCTATTATTGAGTTTTCTTTAATAAGAAATTTAAATTTATTAACTTTTTTTTTATATTATTTTTGTTTAGGAATAACTTGCATGTATAGTTTTCGTTTATTTTTTTATTCAATAATTTATAGTTTAAAAATTTTTCCTATATTTTCTTTAATTGATTCTTTTAATTATATAAAATTAAGAATTTTTTTTTTAACTTTTATATCATTATTTTTTGGTTGTTTATTTGTTTGAATTTCTGACTTTAACTTGGAGTTTATTTTTTTACCTACTTATTTAAAGTTAATAAGATTACTATTTGTTTTTTTAGGGTTTTTTTTAGGATATGATATTTTTAATTATTTTTTTTTAAATTTAAATTATTATTGTTTTAATAGATCAATATGATTTATTTACTTTCATTCTTATTATTTATATAACTTTTTTTTTTATTACATAAAAAATTGTATAGTTCTATGTAATTGGGGGGAATATTATGGTGCTTATGGGATTTCATATTATTTATTTTATTTAACTAATTTTTTTCAATTTTATTTCTTTAATAATATTAAGATTTTTATATTTACTTTTCTTTTTTGGTTTATTTTAATTTTATATCTTAATAGCTTATTTAGAGTGTAATATTGAAGATATTAAGGAATTTTTTTTTAAGATATATAAAAAATTTATAGGGTTTTTACCTTTTTTTTAATGAAAATAAAATGTTTTAAATAAACTATATAAATAAAGAGATGAACAAATATTTTGCTCTTTATTTAGTTAGCAGCTAAATTTATATATTCTCTTTTAATTGGAATTTGTATTCAATTTTTTTATTAACAATAAAATGCCTCTATTTTTTGGCTTCAATTAATTTATTTTTAGTATGAGAATAGTTTTATTCTTAAATTTAGGCCGAAACTAAATGTAATTTTTACTTCTTTACTAAAGATTAATTCACTTATAGTGAATACTTTTTGATTGCAATTCAAATATTATAATTAATTATAATCCTATATTGTTCAATTTAATATTCCATTTAATCATTCGTGGTATAATCCTATAATTAATACTATAATAAATATTGATGTTGTAATAAGTCATCTTATTAAAATTGATGATTTTATTGTTATAATTATTGGTATAATAATAATAATTTCTACATCAAAAATTAAAAAGATTGTTGCAATTAAGAAAAAATGAATAGAAAATGACATTCGTTTTTTTGATATAGGGTTAAAACCACATTCAAATGCTGATAACTTTTCTTTATCAATTATCGATTTTTTTGTGATTATATTGATTAATATTATTATAATAATAATAATTAACATAATTATAATTATAAATGTAAAAGCTATTTTTATTATTTATTCTTATTTAGTCCTTTAAGTTGGAAGCTTAGTATACTTATGCATATACTAAATAAATAATTACCTCACCAGTATACTGAAATGTATAAGAATAACCAAACTACATCTACAAAGTGTCAGTATCAAGCTGCTGCTTCTAAACCTACATGGTGTTTATTAGAAAAATGTAGATTTATTGTTCGTATAAATGTAATAATAATAAATGTTGTTCCAATTAATACATGAATTCCATGAAACCCTGTTCTTATAAAGAATGTTGATCCATAAATTGAATCTGAAATTGAAAATTGTGCTTCAATATATTCATATAATTGTATGGTTGAAAAATATATACCTAGAATTATTGTAATTATTAGTCTTTGTTTTATTTTTCTTACATTTTTTAATATTACCATATTATGAGCTCAGGTTATTGATATACCTGACGTTAATAAAATAATTGTATTTAATATTGGAATATTTATAGGGTTAAATGTTTTAATTCTTAATGGTGGTCAATTTATACCAATTTCTATATTAGGTGATAGTCTTCTATGAAAAAATGCCCAAAAGAAAGATAAAAAAAATATTACTTCTGATATAATAAATATAATTATACCTATTTTTATACTTGAAATTACTTTTTTTGTGTGTATTCCTTGGAATGTAGATTCACGTACAATATCTCGTCATCATTGAAATATGATTATAACTATATTTATTAATCCAATATATATAAGAATTGAATTAAATTTATGTATTCATATAATTGAACCTGAAGTTAATGTTAATATACCTATTGCTGAATAGATTGGTCATGGTCTTTTATCAACTAAATGAAATGGATGATTATTCATTTAAATTTCTCTAGAATATAATGTTGACAGTGTTATAAAAACATATGCTTGAATGATTGCTACTGCTAGTTCAAATGTAATTAAAACAATAAAAATACTTATTGTGATGTATATAATCATTATTGATTTTGATGAGTTTCTTCCTAGAAGAGATATTAATAGGTGACCTGCAATTATATTAGCAGATAATCGTACTGCCAAAGATCCTGGTCGGATAATATTTCTTGTTGTTTCAATTAATACTATAAATGGTATAAGAATTATAGGGGTACCATTTGGTACTAAATGTGTTATTATTATGTTAGTTTTTTTTGTTCATCCATAAATTATATATGACAATCACATAGGTATTGCTAACGATAAAGAAAAAACAATATGAGATGATGATGTGAAAACGTATGGTAATAATCCTATTATATTATTAATTAAAATTAATAAAAATATTGATATTATAATTATAGGGATACTTTTATTTTTTGTTAATCTCACTATCTCTTTTTTTAATGTATTTATTAATATGTTAAATATTAATTTGTTTTTATTATTTTTTATTCAGAATGTATTTGGTATAATTATCATAAATAAGGTTGTTCTTATTCAATTTAAAGATATAATTCCAGTACATGGGTCGAATGCTGAAAATAAATTTATTATCATATTCATTTTATTTTATTAATTAATTTTTTTTTTTTATTTTTTATTTTAATATTAATATTAAAATATAATAATATCATTATTATTATGAATGATATATTAAATATAAATTGTAAAGTTATTCATCATATTGGAGCTATTTGAGGCAATAAAGACTATTTATCTAATAATTTTAATTTGACAAATTAATGTTATTTTTTAACTAAATCTTTAAGTCATTAGGAGTAATAAACTATAATTTGGTTTAAGAGACCAATGCTTTAACTTAAGCTACATAATGAAAATTTGATTATTCAGTTAATAAATCTTTTTAATCTTACACTTTCTAATGTGATAGGTATAAATCTATGATTAGCTCCACAGATTTCAGAACATTGTCCATAATATACTCCGGGTCGTAATATTATTATTCTTCTTTGGTTAATTCGTCCTGGAGTTGCGTCAATTTTGATTCCCACTGAAGGGATAGTTCATGAATGGATTACATCTGTTGATGTAACTAGCAATCGGATTATAGAATTGAATGGTAAAATTATATTATTATCAGTTTCTAATAATCGTATTTCATTTATATTAATTTTTTTTGTTGGCTTTATGTAAGAATCAAATTCAATTTTTTTATAATCTGAATATTCATATGATCAGTATCATTGGTGTCCAATTGCTTTAATTGAAATTATTGGGTTATTAATTTCTTCAATTAAATATAAAATTCGTAAAGATGGTAAGGCAATTGAAATTAATATTATAGCAGGGGCAATTGTTCAAATCAATTCAATTATTTGTCCTTCTAATATGTTTTTGTCAATTAACTTATTTATTATGATAGATGTAATTATGTATATTACTATTATAGTGATTATTATAATAATTATTATTGCGTGATCATTAAATATAATTAATTGTTCTATAATTGGGGTAAGGGGATCTTGAAATGATATTGTGTTTCACATATAAATTTCTAAAGAAATATAAAAACTTATATATGAATTTTAAGTTCATCGCACTATTCTGCCACATTAGAACTTTATTATTATTGGTAATTCTATATATGAATGTTCTTGGGGGGGTATATTTTGTAGCCATTCGATTGATGAATTATTATTTTTTGAAAATAATGAATTTCGTTTTGTTATTATTCTTTCTATAATAATAAAGTTTATTAACAAAATTCTTATTATTGAAATTATTCTTCCAATAGAAGATAATGAATTTCATGATGTAAATGAGTCTGGGTAATCAGAGTAACGTCGTGGTATACCTCTTATTCCTAAAAAGTGTTGAGGAAAAAATGTTATGTTAACTCCAATAAACATTATTATAAATTGAATTTTTAATCATTTTGGGTTTATTATTAATCCTGTAAAAAGTGGGTATCATTGAATAAAACCTGCTATAATAGCAAATACTGCTCCTATAGAAAGTACATAATGAAAATGTGCAACTACATAATATGTGTCGTGTAAAACAATATCAATAGATGAATTTGACAAAATGATTCCTGTTAAACCTCCAATAGTAAATAGGAACACAAATCCTGAGGCTCATATTATAGTGATAGATATATTTTTTGTTATACCATTTATTGTTGCTATTCATCTGAAAACTTTAATACCTGTTGGTACTGCAATAATTATTGTTGCTGAAGTAAAGTAAGCTCGTGTGTCTACATCTATACCAACTGTAAATATATGATGTGCTCAAACTACAAATCCTAATAATCCAATTGACATTATAGCATAAATTATACCAATAAATCCAAATGATTCATTTTTACCTGATTCTTGTGTAATAATATGTGATACTAATCCAAATCCTGGCAAAATTAAAATATAAACTTCAGGGTGCCCAAAAAATCAAAATAAATGTTGGTATAAAATTGGATCTCCTCCACCTGATGGATCAAAGAATGATGTGTTAATATTTCGGTCAGTTAATAATATTGTAATAGCTCCTGCCAATACAGGTAAAGATAATAATAATAAGGTTGCTGTGATTAATACTGACCATACAAACAATGGGGTTTGATCTATCTTTATTTCTAATGGTCGCATGTTTAATGTAGTAGTAATGAAATTAATTGATCCTAAAATTGATGAGATTCCGGCTATATGGAGTGAAAAGATTGCTATATCAACTCTTGGTCCTGAATGTGCTATGTTAGATGATAATGGAGGGTAAACGGTTCATCCAGTTCCTGCACCTATTTCTACTATTGAACTTATAATTAGTATAATAATTGAGGGGGGGAGAAGTCAAAATCTAAGGTTGTTTAAACGAGGAAATGCTATATCAGGAGCCCCAATTATGAGTGGTAGGAGTCAATTACCAAACCCCCCAATTATAATAGGTATAACTATAAAGAAAATTATAATGAAAGCATGTGACGTAACTACAACGTTGTATATTTGGTCATTTTCTAAGAATGAACCTGGTTGATTAAGTTCAATTCGAATAACAATTCTTAATATTATCCCGACTATACCTGCTCATACTCCAAAAATGAAGTATATAGTTCCGATATCTTTGTGATTAGTGGATATTAATCACTTACTCATTGAGGTGTCTGATTAAAGTGGTAAACTGTAAATTTATTTAAGAATGTTGTTTCCTTCAATATTTATAGTCCTATAGTTTAACCAAAAACATTAAATTGCAAGTTTAAATATGATTGTTATCTAAGACTTAACTTAAGCCTAGATATTTTTAACTTTGAAGGTTAATAGTTTGGATATTAACTTAAAGCCTTAATTAAGACTCTTTAAAGTTAATCCAACTGGGAATAAAAAGAAATTAATTAATATGATTTTTATAGGTGTATTACTGTTCCTAAACATATTTCATTTATTTAAAATTGATTGTATTATTATTGAATTTAATGAAATTCGTATATATAAGAATATAATGATTATTGATGTTGAAATTATAACTAATATTAATATTAATTCTTTTTTTATAACTAATTTTTCAATAATTATTATTTTTACTGAGAATCCAAGTAGAGGTGGTAATCCTGCTATTGATATAAATGAAATTCAAATTGAAATTTTAGTGACTGGTTCAATTTCATTCAAAATTAATTGATTTAAATATATTGATTTTGTTTTTAAAAGTAACGGTATTAATATAACTAATGTTAATGAATAAATTAACATATAATTAAGTCAAATCTCATTTCTATTTATTCTTCTTAATATAACCCCCAAGTTATAAATAGAAGAATATGCTAGGATTTTTTTGATTGAACACTGGTTAATAGCTATTAATGCTCCGGTTAATATAGATAATATTCTTCAAATCTGCATCTGTTCATTTAATATTCTAATTGTTAATAATCCTGGAATTTTAATTAATGTAAATATAAAAAATATAATGTAAAAGTTTATTCCTTCAATTAATCTTAAAACTCAAATGTGAAATGGAGAAGCTCCAATTTTAATTAATATTGAAATAATCATCATCAATTTGAAATTTATTTCTATAGATATTGTTATTAATCTCATAATTATTATTGACGATCTGACTCTTTGGATAATGAAGTATTTTATAGGAGAGTCAGATCTAATTTTTTCTTGAGTTATTATAGGAATTACGGATAGAACCCCAATTTCTATCCCTGTCCATATATTAACCCAATTATTAGATGAAAGTGAAACTATAACCCCAATTATTATAGTATTTAAAAATAAAATATTTGTTAAATTAAAATTAATTAAAAAGAAGAATATTTAGTTCTATATTTAGGTTATGAGCCTAAAAGCTTAGTTTAGCTTATCTTTTTGTAGATTAGTGTATGAAGCACATAAAATTTTGATTTTTAAGGAAAAGTTTAATTCTTTTTTTACAATAAAGGTAAATTTTTACTTAATTTATCCTATCAAGATAATCCTTTAATCAGGCACTTTATT